GTAGTAACCGGATGAACTACGTTATAGACATCAAAGCGTAAGAACTCAACGGGGCCCTAACCCTCAAATCAGACAAAGAAAGAAGTGCTAGGCCCCGTTGAGTTCTTAATAATCATAATCATAGTATTTTGTTTTGTTCGTATAAATGACAAAATAGATCACTTTTCCGGTGCGGCAAAAAGCTCCATTTCCCCCTTTCCATTACTTAATATATGTATAAAAAGTTTCTGATAAGCCTCGAAAAAATTGAAACTAAGAATAGGAATCTTTGACGAATGGAATCAAGAACCGTTACGATTTCGACACCAGAAAAGGATGTGGAAAATTTCCTTTCTGGTGTCGAAGACTAGGACCGACGAATAATACCTTTTAGAACCCTTTGTTCCCCTTATTTATCCTTGCTCTCCGCATATTCTCCACTTACTTATCTTATGCTTAGTATCTAGTTCTAATCGAATCAAATTCGATTAGAATAGAAAACACTATTGACCCATTCTAAGATATTTAAATCTGACAATAGTGATATAGGCACACCCCTTTGGATTGAAAAAACAAAAAGGGCATAAAGTAAAATAGCCTTCTTCACAATATATACTATGATTTAGGAGTGCAGTACAAGAAATTCCCGACATTTGGTCGAAAATTAATATAACCAAGCAAAAGACTTTTCATAATTTTTTTGCTCATAGCTCATACATAACATAATTCTAATTGCCAACAAAAATTTTGTTCTTTTTACAAACTTGATGTTGATAAATTCGCGGATCTAGAAATTCATTTCGGACAATTGAACCTTCTCAAACTGTTTCTTTTTAAGAACTAAAAAGATTTGTGCCAAAACAACAGATGCCAAAAAGAACAAAAGGCCTTGGACACGTAATGGATCTTGAAGTACTATTTCTGCATCTCCCTGACCAAATCCACCCACATTAGGATTACTTGTTAATGGTTGATCAAGTTTGATAGATTCGCCTTCTGAAACACGAAGTTCTGGTCCTGGAGGAATAATATCAACCACTTGACGTCCATCCAATGCATCCGTTATGGTTATTTCGTACCCCCCTTTTTCTTTTCGTATGATTTTGCTTACTATACCTGCTACTGTAGCATTATAAACCGTATTGTTACTTTTGGTCCCGTCGGGATAAATCTGACCTCTTCCCCTGTTCCCACCTACGTATATTGGATATTTTAAGAAGTGAACATCCTTATTAGTCGCGGGATCAGGGGAAAGAATAGGAAAAGTGATTTCACTATATTTCTGCCCAGGAACAGGCCCTATCACAAGAATATTTTTTTTAGTGGGTCGATAAGTCTGAAAAGAAAGATTGCCCAGCTTTTCTTTCATCTCAGGCGAAATACGGTCGGGGGGGGCTAATTCAAACCCCTCTGGTAAAATAAGAACAGCCCCTACATTCAACCCCCCCTTTTTACCATTAGCAAGAACTTGTTTCAGTTGCATATCATAAGGAATTCTAACAACTGCTTCAAATACAGTATCAGGAAGTACCGCCTGTGGAACCTCAATATCCACAGGCTTATTAGCTAAATGGCAATTGGCGCATACAATACGACCAGTTGCTTCTCGTGGATTTTGAAAACCCTGCTGCGCAAAAATGGGATACGCGTTTGAAATGGATGCCCGCGTTATTATATATATCATGAGTGATATGGAAATGAATCTAGTAATCTCTTCCTTTATCGAAGAAAAGGTATTTCTAATTTGCATGGTCCAATCGTTTATCCCGAAAATTTCTACAATAAAATTGGGTAGGTCGCTAGTATAGTTCCCTATCCACGATTCTGTTATTTACTGAAATAATTTTACTGGAATATAGTAGGAATCCTCTGGATGGGTAGAAAGAGTAAGGTAAGTACGACCTTGAATGCTTTGCTTATGTACAAAGTCAGAAACATTATAATTGGATCAGTGAGTCGTTTTTCAGTCATTCATTGAATGATAAATCACTACAAGTGACGGAGATACACGATTTAAATAACGGAAAATCCAATATTTTAAAATGGTATCTAAAATGACTGGAAAGGTGGAAACAAGACCAGATATAATTTGATCATTATGAGCAAATCCAAAATCGTTGTAGACATAGCCAATCATTAGTTCCCAACCGTGGGGCGAATGGAATCCGATACATAAATCAGTTACTAAAAGAATAGAAAAGGCTTTTATTGTGTCGCTTAAATTATATAGGAATTCTTGAACCCAAGAATTAAGAATAACAAGTTCTTCATTACCCAGAATAGAATAAGCACTTAGAATAACGAAACAGATTATATTTGTTGAGAAGTGCAAAATTGTATAGATATGATCCTCATTGTGTATCTTGATCAATTGGATTGTTTCTTTGTGGAGCCCCGTACGAAACTTTTGTTTTTGTAGATGTCTTTCCGGGAATTTCTTTATCATTTCGTCCAAGAGGAATAGCTCCTCTAATTCTATGAATTTTTCTAGAATACCCTTTTCTTGAATATCATTCAAAAAAGTTTCGGATTGCCTAGTATTCCACCAATTAGTAACCCAAGATTCTAGACTTTTATTAAATGAGAGAGAGATCCACCAGGGCAAAAAAACTACAAATACTATAGATGAAAGATATCGAAGGGGGATGGATGCGTTCTTTTTTGTCATTTGTTCATCTGTGAATTGGTAATGAACCTACCCAATTCGTTGACTCTATGCGATCTAATATTTCGATCAAACATGAGTTCTATTATAAGGTATCGCGCCTATAATTATTAATCGAGTTTCCGTTTTTTATTTTTTAGTTGTGATTCAGAGGTTAGTCCTTGAATCTAGGGTAGAAAAAATACAGAAATAGAAGAAGAATCCGCTTCGAATTCGAATTCAAATGAATAAATAAAACAATAGATTGTTTCCAGATATCTCAATTGATTAAATATTCCAAGTACTTACTCCCCTTTGATGAACGCTCAAAATATTCAAATAAAGATTCAAATAATGAATATTTTTCGGATTTCGAAATGAAAGAACTTCCCGTCTATTAAAAATGAAATATCAAATATTTCGACAAAAAAATTTTACAGACAAAAAAAGGTTTCGTTTTATGTTATGGCTGCTCCGTACACGTTTGCCCTGCTTTGGCCCCAGGGGGTGCTCTGAAGAAACTTTAATTTAATTAAGTAAGTTTATGCTATAAAGAAAAAAGAGGATTCTTGGGGTTTTTCCTCCTGCTGAGAAAGCATTTATTCTTCAGTTCCATTTTCATTTTTCAAAATCCTTCAATTGGTACACGCAAGAAATAGGCCAATTCCGCAGCCTTTTGCTCAATTTCTCGTGGAGTCAAATTCTCATCAGTACGAGTCAAGGGAATGGCTCCCAGGCCTCTGATTTCCATATAAAAGACACGACGAGCATAAATACCCTCTTTAACTTCTATTCTGATGGACTGAATGTCTTTCATAAAGAATCGTAAAAATGTGCGGCGGTTTTTTCCGGGAAATCCCCAACGAAAAATACACACTATTCCTTCTTTTCTATCAAATCGATCATAACCGCTACCCACATTCCATGTAATTGTGCACCACAAATAGGAACTAATAAAGAGACCCGCGATTCCATAGAAAGACATTACGATCCCTTGTGGGAAAAAATTTATTTGTTGAGACGGAAATAAAGATATCAAATTCTTATCAAGATAACTAGAAATTCCAACCAATAAGAATCCTAATGAACCTAAAAAAAGGATAAAGGCCCAGCAGAAATTACTTGTTTTTCGAGATCCCACTATAAATTCTAGCCATATATACTCTGATCGCCAACTCATACATACTAGATCCAGTTGCATTTTATTGGAATTGAGGGAATAACCAAAATCAATTTCACTTTACTTTTTTTTGTTTCCGAAGTAACTCTCATCAACTAGTACTATTCTGATGTGAACTTTTAACAGTAATTCATCGAATTCGTTAGATATAATAAAATAAAAACATCCCCTTCATATGATTCCCTATCAATAGCTCGGATAGATTGACTTGAATTTCAGACATGAGCTCGAATCCCGACCTATTTTTTAAAATTACTAGAATTCATTTGCCCAGATATCATGGTTACACATTTATAAGTAAGAGCTTTTTCATTTCTGTTCGGAGAAAGTCACCTGTTATTGTTATACAATATTCTACTAAATGGATATCCGTGTTGGCTAAGTCTTGAAAAAAAAACTCGATGAGATTTGACGACATCATATTTAAAAAATCTTTTTTTTTTGAACATGAAGAAATAAAGAAGCCATTGCAATTGCCGGAAATACTAGGCCCACAAAAGGCACAAAAAGGGAGGGTAAGTTGTTGAGAATTGTCATAGAATGGGTACCTCGATTTAATATTTGTACCTGTTATTGTTATAACGATATCTTATAATAATTATTATTTATATTATAATTCGTATATAAGTATACTAAGTATATCGAAGTGAGTATATATAATAAGTGCAAGCAATGTAGAACTAAATAAACGGACTTATTCATCTTTCTACATGAAATAGATATACGGATGATAATCCACTTTTTTATTATTCTTATTTTTTTTAGTTTTCTTCTTATATTGTTCTTATCTTATTCTTCTAATTTCTTTTTTAATAATTTAATAAAAAGGGAGTCTCTTAAAAATTCCCGAAAGATTCGTTAGAATCCGATCCAAGAGCAGGGATTCTTAGAAAAACTGGGACTTCCTGGGAAATCTAGAAAGATGCAAGATTCTATATTTTCTATATTTGAATTATATACATATGCAAGAGGAAGAGGGGAACATTAAATTTGTTTTATTTGTATTTGCCCTGCCTCCTAATTCTAAGGAAGAATTCGCTTTTATGCTGTTTTGTTGATAGAGGTTTACTGATTACTAATCAGTAATATCGGTAAAAAAACAATTATCCGCATGATTCTTTCTACACTTAAATCTTAGGTCACCAAAGAAAAATTCCTTTTTCGGGTTTTGTTTTATTTTGATTCTGATAAACTAAC